CTAACCTTTTGTTAAACTCATTAACTCCACACTAATTGTGCTTCTTATACGATAGTATACAACTAATATAGCTAAACCTATAGACGATTCAGCTGCTGCTACTGTTAATATTAAAAGAGAAAAAATTTGGCCTACAATGTCATCCAAATAAATAGATGACGAAATCCAATTAAAACTAACTGTTAAAAACATCATTTCAAGAGACATTAGCATAACTAAAATATTTTTCTGATTCAAAAAAATACCTAGCATGCTAATTAAAAAAAGTAGTAAAGACACATTTATATAATTTATTTGATGTAACATATTTTATTTGTTTTAGGGTAGCAGTTTTTATTTGTTTTATTTTCCAGCCACAGGTTCCCCTACGGCTACCTTGTTACGACTTCACTTCAGTCCATTTTTTACCGTAAATTAAAAATAATTTTCAGATAAAAGAAATTTCCATAGCGTGACGGGCGGTGTGTACAAGACCTGAGAACTAATTCACCGCAACATTCTTATTTGCGATTACTTGTAATTCCAACTTCATGTTCTCGAGTTGCAGAGAACAATCCGAATAAAGTTTTTTATAGTTTGCTAAAACTTGCATTTTGGCTTCTAATTGAAAATTTTATTGTAGCACATGAAAGTAGCCCAACCTATTAGGGTCATAAGGACTTGACGTTGTTTTTACCTTCCTCTAAGATATCCTTAGCGGTACACATTATTTAATGTAAAAAAGTTTCGTCCGTTTGTTGAAATAAACCAAACGCCTCACGGCACGGACTGACGACAGCCATGCAACTCCTGTAATATTAAATATTATACAAAGATTGGTAAGGTTTTGCGCGTATTATCGATTTAAACCACATGCTCCACTACTTGTGCAGGTCCCCGTCAATTCCTTTGAGTTTTAATCTTGCGATCGTAGTTCCCAGGTGGAGTGCTTAATACGTTAGTTACTTCTCTGAAAATCCAAAGAATAGCACTCATCGTTGAGGGCGTGGACTAGGGGGGTATCTAATCCCTTTTGCTACCCACGCTTTCATACCTTAGCGTCAGTTTCAGTCTAGACTATTGCTTTCGCTTTAGAGGTTCCTTTGAATATCAACACATTTTACCGCTACACACAAAATTCCATAGTCTTCTCACCGAACTCAAGAAAATTACTTTAATAGTTATTTAAAGCATAAAACTTTAATTTTAAACTAATAGTTGATTTTCAACCTACATATCCTTTACACCCAGTTAATCTGAATAACGCTAGCCCTTTTCGTTTTACCGCGGCTGCTGGCACGAAATTAGCCAGGACTTTTTTTTGGTGTAATAACATAATTATAAACCAAATAAAGTGCTTTACAATAATTATCTTCATCACACACGTGGTTTGGCTAGGTCAAGCTTTCGCTCATTGCCTAAGATTCCCCACTGCTGCCTCTTAAAAGAGTCTGGACCGTGTCTCAGTTCCAGTGTGGCTGTTCATCCTCTCAGACCAGCTAAGAATCACTGGCTTGGTTCTACATTACAGGAACCAACAACCTAATTCTGCATAGACTTTTCTTAAACCAAACTAATCTAATTTAAGGTTAATTTCTATGTATTACTCACCCGTTCGCCAAACATTAGTTCAACTTGCATGTGTTAAGCCAACCACTAGCGTTCATTCTGAGCCAGGATCAAACTCTTAATGAAATTTGGATTTATTAAATTTGCTACCCTAAAATAGTAACTTTTGAAACATTTACCTAATCAAAACGTAGCACTATAAAAGTACCTAATTCTTCCGTAATCAGGTTTGAGATACAATGCTTATTTAAACTTATTCTTTGTTGTTTTTTTAAAAAAACTAATAAGCCAGGGCCTATACCTAGTGTTTTTAACACAGTTGCCTTAGAAAACACACGTTTTTTTAGTTTTCTTGCCGATGTTTTCTTAACCTCAAATTTAACATTTGATAAACGCATAAACTTTAATTTTCATAAGTTAGCGGGAGTAAGAATTGAACTTACAGCTTTAGGTCATGAGCCTAATGAGTTACCGAATTACTCTATCCCGCGGTATTGTACTCCTGGTGAGATTTGAACTCACGTCGATGCCATGAAAAAGCATTGTCTTAAACCACTAAACGACAGGAATAATACAACAATCTTCCTGAACAGGACTCGAACCTGTAACCTAGTGGTTAACAGCCAATTGCTCTAACCTGTTGAGCTATCAGGAACAAAAATCAGTTCTACCGCTGTAAAAGACCGGGATAAAAACCTCAGCAGATTAATAAAAAACCACGTCAACTGCAAATTCAAAAATAGCTTCCAAGGGCTTGTAGCATAAAAAGCCTTACATACAAAGATTTTATAAATAGAGTTGAAAGAAATAATTATTTCAACGACAAAAAATTTCCCTATAAGACAAACCCTTCTTCTTTACCTTTTCCGAGACTCTTACGGCAGCGCTTAAAAATATCATCAAAAGATTAAGTAATTCGAAAAGAACAACAACCAATCTATCTATACATCCACCAAGAAAAAAACTAGTCTTTGTGGAATTCTTACCGCCCCATTTGAACAAATCTTTGGATTTATAGCAAAAAGCATGTACTATAGATCTTACAAGCCCAAACAACCGCACCTCTGATTTTATAGTATGGACACCCGTAAAATCTTTGTTCTACACACCCTTAGGGAGACTGTAACTACCTATCAGTGACTAACCCTATGATAACTCATCCAAGCCATATTTTAAAGCCACCTAACCAATTAATTTTTAGAACAAATTTAAATCAGCTGGCTGGTCCATTCTATTCCCCAATTGTTTCCTTACAAGTAAGGAAACTCAAGAGGGATAATCCTTCAATGATTATGTAAATCCAACATCTCGTATTAAAATTATTATCTCGGCCACCCTTCCTCTGTATAGGAGGCTTTTAATCTAAGGAAATTAACATTTTAAAAACTAGGTTATTTTTGTAATAAAGGCAATATAAAGACAACACCATTTATGCGGATTCTAATATATATATATAATACCTACTAAAAATAAATTTGTTACTTATTTAAATATATACCCCACCACCAAAAAGAAATAAAACAACCCAGATATGTATTTTTGTCCAAATACTTTGAGGGGTTTTAAAAAGGCCTTTTAAGGGGGTGTAGACCCCTCATTTTGGACAATGTTTTATGTTTGAAGGTTTTTCCCCACCATCACAACAAATATTTTTACTTTTCAAAGCCCTAATTCGATGATATCACTATAGGCTTAGATCTTATTACGATAAATTTATCCTGTTTTTCAGAAATTGTAATGCGTAAACCACCAATACCAGTTAATAAACGTAGGTTCTTCAGCAAATTTTGTTTTTTACGTCAGTGATTAGGGTCTGTACCTACAAAACAGTACATGCTTTGAAGAACGTTGTTAATTTTAAAAGTTTTGGGGAACTTGCCTATAGCTACAGAATTGATTATTAAGCCATATAAATACCGTTGAATTTTATTAAGTTGTTTTTCAACATTTAGATCATAGATACAATAATTTCGACTAGCTTGAAACAACATCTTGACAAATAGTTCATTAAGTTTAACCCGCAAGTTATGTTGTGTTTTCAATTGAGTTATTTGGTAGTTTATCACAAAACCTGTACCTGTAACCAACTTATTTTCGTCTACAAGTACTTTATATTTTATCGATGCGGCTGCGAGGGCGCTAAGAGATTTTGTAAGCCTAATCCTGAAAGTGCCCCCATCTTTCTGACCTAGATGTTTTGCAATTTCTGGCATGCTTACACAAAATGTATTAACACAATCTGCGGTAATGCTTTGTTTTTTACATTGGCTAAGAACAGCCATAAAAACAGTATAGTCAAAACCATTTAAAGCGTAAGGCATGTTTACTGTTACTTGGTTGCGCTCATTTTTTGCAATAATAAACGGTTCAGGCTTATAATTTTTATTTGGCCTATACGCGAAAGGGAAAAAAGCGTTACTACATCTCAAAAAATCAAAAGATTGTTTTTGTTGTTTTCCTGCTACTACGCTTTTCGATTCATAAAATATTTTCAGATTTTTATTACAAATGGGACCAATTAAGTAGGACCCAAAGTTCCTTGCTCCTCTACGCAATAATAAGCATTTTGCGCAGTTCTTTGCACATACGTCGGATTTTCAGAAAATTTTTTCCGGTACCTTAAGCGTATTAAAAGAAATTTTACCATCTCAACTAAATTTTCTGGTGTACCAACACTCATAAATTTATACAAAAACGTACATAATTGAAAATCGTATTCGGAACTGCTTTTAAACCCCTTCTCCCGTAAAATTCCTAAATAAATACCAAAAAGAGCTGAAGATTTAACTTTTTCTAAAATATCTAACGCTTGTTTTTCGCCGTTTGGAGTTAATTTTAAATCGTCTCAAAGCTGTATTGTAGATTTCGCTATACTTTGTTTTAGAATCGATTTAAAATAATTAGTTTGTAAACTTTTCGTGCAAATATCTTTTTCAAACAAAGGCATCTTACGCTTAAACGAATCTGGTCATTGCTCACCGGTTACAGTTACCGCCCGGTACTTATTTTTTCTAAAAATTTCAAGGGTTATATTTGGAAATTGTACCGAAGGTGGAAGCGTACTTCGAAGATTGGAGTATCAGTTTGTCATAATAAAAACATGCAATCCTGTTTTTGATGGACTAAACTCAACATAGTACTCTTCTAAACTGTCCAAAATCTCTTGAACATGAGGGGAAAGCACATACACATTGTTTTTTGTTGTATACAATGATCAATATCTAAAATTGTAAAACTTGTGTTGTGAAGACCAAAAGAAAGTCCTAATTTATTTAAAGGGTAGTTTGCTTTAGGCGCGAGGGTTGCCAAAGTGTCTAAATTATAAAATCGAAACTTTTTTTGTTTTTGTAACCCTCTGATTAATTTTACCTGAGGACTTATAACATGTACAGGATAAGGTACTTTACGTTTCCCCTGCCACTGCCAAAAACAAAAATTATAACTCTGTTTAATTTTTAGAGGTAAATTATTATTATTTGCAATGTATCTAACAGTTAACTTATTTATCATTGTTTAATTTGTAGAGAAAGTTTTTAATTATTATTATCTCGGCCACCCTTCCTCTGTATAGGAGGCTTTTAATCTAAGAAAATTAACATTTTAAAAACTAGGTTATTTTTGTAATAAAGGCAACAAGCTATAGTGATATCATCGAATTAGGGCTTTGHASTATTTAAATAAGTAACAAATTTATTTTAGTAGGTATTATATATATATATTAGAATCCGCATAAATGGTGTTGTCTTTATATTGCCTTTATTACAAAAATAACCTAGTTTTTAAAATGTTAATTTCCTTAGATTAAAAGCCTCCTATACAGAGGAAGGGTGGCCGAGAGGTTTAAGGCAATGACTTGCTAAGTCATCGTACATATTTGTACCATGGGTTCAAATCCCATTCTTTCCGTTTTTAGTGCTTGTAGCTTAACAGGATAAAGCGGTAAACTACGAATTTATTGATGGAAGTTCAAGTCTTTCCAAGCATTAGAAGAGTGTGTAGCTTAGTTTGGTAAAGCAGTAAACTTTTAATTTATAGATCTTAGGTTCAAGTCCTAATACACTCAACAAAAATTTTATTTTCATTAAAACGTTTGTAATAACACCTGTTTTCAATTTGTATTGGTCTGAATTATTTTGGCGTGTATACTACACTTTTTTTAGTTTTCTATCCTCCTTTTTTATTACTTTTTATTTTGTTGACATATTTTTACTACTAGAAGTTAAACCGCTAATAAATTTAGGGTATAATACTTTGATTGCAACAGGGGTGGCTGATCTAATCAATTCTGTTATTCAAAGTGTACTATTTGTAAGTTCTGTTGTTGTTTTCCCTTTATTCTCTTACCACTTATACTTTTTTTTAGTACCCTGTTTGTATGCTTACCAATTAAAAATTTTACAAATTTATTTAACATGTACGTTTAATTTTGTGAGTATTGGTTTTTTAACAACATATATATTTTTACTACCGGGGATATTTAAATTTTGTTTTTATTGGGAAATGCAAAGTACACAGGCACTTTTTGAGGTAATTGTTAACGTACGTATCCAAGAATACTTGCTTTGGACAGGTCAGTTTTACAATTTATTAGGTATTATGTTACATTTGCTTTTTTGTTCATTTATCATTTTACTACTTTTATATGCCACAACATATACCTTTTTTTTATTTTCCTTATACAGAAAGCAGTTATTATTTTTTTTAATATTTTTATTTTACCTGGTAATACCGCCAGATACTACGTTACAAATAATTATTTTATTTTTATTTATCGTTTATCGTAGAATTAGTATTTTTACAGTATGTTTTCGGTTAAAACAGTTATTTATTAAATAATAAGTTATATACAAAAATGTATTTAGTATCTAAGCAATTAACTCAATTGGTAGAGTGTTTCATTTACACTGAAACGGTTAATGGTTCAAATCCATTATTGCTTAGCATAAAAAAATTACACATGCCAACTTTTACACAGTTACTAAAAAAACCTCGAAAAGCAAGATCTTATGGTAAAAAATCAGCAGCTTTAAATGGCAACCCGCAAAAAAAAGGTATATGCATTAAAGTGTATACCACTAATCCTAAAAAACCAAACTCAGCTGAAAGAAAGGTAGCTAAGGTTAAATTATCTACAGGAAAATTAGTTATTGGTTATATTTCTGGCGAAGGGCATAATTTACAAGATCATTCAATGGTACTTGTACGGGGTGGTAGAGTAAAAGACTTGCCTGGTGTAAAATACCACTTTGTAAGAGGTGTTTACGATCTTCATCCAGTAAGTAAACGCAAACAAAGTCGATCAAAATATGGGAAGAAGAAATAATTTAGTGAATTTTTAATTTTTAAAATAGAATAGAGAGATGGCTGAGTGGTTTAAAGCGGTAGACTGTAAATCTATTTATTATCCAATTACCATAGGTTCGAATCCTATTCTCTCTAATTTATTATTGTTAGTAAGGAGAATAGCTCAATAGGTTAGAGTTCTGATTTTCAAAATCAAAGGTTGAAGGTTCGATTCCTTCTTCTCCTGTAAATAAAAGTTTTTAGAAACATGTTTTCTTTTGTTATAGCAAGTCCTCTGGAGCAATTTGAAATTGTTACCATCCTCCCCCTTAGTTTAAGTGGTTATAATTTTTCGTTTACTAATTCGTCATTATTTTTATTTTTAGCTTCTTTTTTATTAATATTAAAAATAAGTTTAAGTTTTTACAAAAACACCTTAATACCAAACAAATGACAGTGTGTAGAAGAGTTTCTTTACGAAGTAACTTCCAATATGGTACAAGAAAACTTAGGATCTAAAGGTGAACGCTATTTTCCTTTTATATTTGTTCTGCATTTAATTTTGCTTTTTTGTAATCTAATTGGTATGGTACCTTATACTTTTACAGCAACTAGCCATATAGTTTTTACATTTGGTTTAGCTTTATCGATTTATATAGGTATAAATATTATAGGCATCCAGACCCACGGCTTAAAACTATTTGCGTTATTTCTTCCTAAAGGAGTCCCATTAATTATAGTACCCTTGTTGGTGGCGATTGAATTTATTTCTTACATTGTTAAAGTGTTTACGCTTTCAATTCGTTTATTCGCAAATATGACATCAGGGCATACATTATTAAAAATAATTGCAGGATTTGCGTGAACAATGTTATCTGCAGGTGGTTTAATGGCTTTCTTGCACATTATACCCTTAGCACTTCTTTTAGCCTTAATTGGTCTTGAGTTAGGTATTGCAGGTTTGCAAGCTTACGTATTTACTTTATTAACTTGCATTTATCTAAATGATGTGTTAGATATGCACTAAAATTATTATACTATGCCACAATTAGATCGTATTATTATATTCACCCAGCTTTTTTGGCTATTTTTTATATTTCTAATTTCTTACATGATACTTACTCATTTCTTTTTTCCTTTATTTTTAAAATCCATAAAATCTAGGAAATTAGTTGTAGAATCTAATTTGAAGGAGTCACGAATTACACACGAGACATCTTTACGTAATCAAATTATGTTTACCCAAATAGTAAATGAGGGTTTAAGTATTTTGAAACATTTTTACTCTTCAAAATTCTTGCTAAAAAGCACCATACATGATTTAAATTTATCTTTTGTTGACAATATACTTATAAATAGTACTTTAGACATATTATTACACTGTGATCAAATAGCGTTAGAGTCGATTCAAATAAATTCACGTAGTTATAAATTATACTATAATAATTAAATAAAACACACGCATTAATTATGTATTTATTAATTATTATACTTCCTTTGCTAGGGGCTATAATCTCTGGTTTTGGTGGTCGATGGCTTGGTTGTTATGGGTCAAGTTTAGTTTCTACAATTTGTGTTAGTTTTTCCATGATACTTTCGTTTGTAGCGTTTTATGAAGTAGGTTTAGGGGCCACCCCCTGTTATTTAATCTTGGCAAATTGAATTAGTTCAGGGATTTTTTCAGTGAATTGGGGTTTTTTATTTGACAGTTTAACTGTTACTATGCTAGTCATTATTACAACTATTTCTAGTTTAGTGCACTTATATTCGATTAAGTATATGGAAACAGATCCTCACATACCTCGGTTTATGGCTTATCTAGAAATATTTACATTTTTTATGCTAGTTTTGGTAACTGCAGACAATTTAATTCAAATGTTTTTAGGTTGGGAGGGTGTAGGTTTAGCATCTTACTTACTAATTAATTTTTGACATACAAGGTTAGCTGCGAACCAGTCAGCAATAAAAGCTTTGGTAGTAAACCGTATAGGGGATTTTGGATTGAGCTTAGGTATTTTAACAATATTTTTTATGTTTAACTCAGCTGACTATTTAACAATATTTTCGTGTGTTCCGCTTTTGTCTTCTTACAGTTTTATATTCATGGGAGTAAAAGTACATGGCTTAACGTTAGCAAGTTGTTTGTTATTTGTAGGTGCTGTGGGTAAATCCGCACAGTTGGGGTTGCATACGTGACTACCTGATGCTATGGAAGGGCCAACTCCTGTGTCGGCTCTAATCCATGCAGCAACTATGGTAACAGCCGGTGTTTTTTTAATGGTTAGGTTTTCCCCTTTATTAGAATATTGTCCTTTCACACTATTTATTTTAACTATTTTTGGTTCTCTAACAGCATTTTTTGCTGCTGTTGCTGGTGTTTTTCAGAATGATTTAAAAAGAGTCATTGCTTATTCAACTTGTAGCCAGTTGGGTTATATGGTTTTTGCGTGTGGTTTGTCTTGTTATAATGTCAGTATGTTTCATTTAGCAAATCATGCTTTTTTTAAAGCGCTGTTGTTTTTAAGTGCAGGTTCCGTTATACATGCTGTTTCTGACGAACAAGATATGCGTCGTATGGGGTCTCTAGTAAGGTTTTTACCTTTAACTTATTCTTTAATGTTAATAGGTTCTTTAGCTTTAACAGGGTTTCCTTTTTTAACCGGTTTTTACTCTAAAGATTTTATTTTGGAGTTATCTCAAGTAACTGGTTATAGTAACATAGCTTTTTCTTATGGTTTTTTTTCTTGTTGGTTAGGCAGTATTGCTGTGTTTTTTACGTCTTTTTATTCATTTAGGTTAATTTATTTGACTTTTTTAAATAATTCCAATATAAATAGACCTATTGTAAAAAATATACACGAGTCTTCTTTTTTAATGTTTTTTCCTTTACTTGTGTTAGCGTTAGGGAGTTTGTGAGTAGGTTATTTAACAAGAGATCTTTTTGTTGGTTTTGGTACCAGTTTTTGGGGTTCCTCTATATTTGTATTACCGCAACATTCCCACATGTTCGAAGCTGAGTGGTTACCTACTACAATAAAATGGGTTCCTTTTTTTATAAGTTTAAGCGGTATATTATTGGCTACTTTATTAAATATTTTTCCTATTTGGTTTTATTCAATTTGTCAGTATAATAAATTATTATTTTTAGGGTTTATTCTTAATAAAAAATGATATTTAGATAAATTAAATAATTCTTTAATTGTTAAGCCTTTAATGAACTTCGGTTATTTTATCTCATTTAAAAATGTAGATAGAGGATTCATAGAGTTAATGTTCCCAACTGGTTTGTTGCGTGTTATTCCCAAGTTATCAAAAATCACTGCTAGTCTTCAAAGTGGTCAAATAACTCATTATATTTTTTTTATAGTCGCTGGTTTATTGTTTTTATGTAGTATATTACTATACAACTCGTTTTTTAGTACCAATTTAAATCTAGTTTTGGTTAGTATTTGTTTGTTAGCCTTGTTTTTTATTTAAACTACTTATTTGAGTCTATAGCTTAAAGGTTAGAGCATACGCGTGTGTTACGTTTATACGGAAATATTAGTATATCATGTATAGGGATTTTGCCCCCAAGTAATTTTTTTGTGTAAGTGAGAGTCTTACCGTTATGGAGTTTGGCGTTTACTCGGAGCCTACAATTGTAAAGTTGGAGCTAGGTGAAATTGTTTTACCGTAGTAGATTCAAGGTCACGTACAGAAATCTGTTGAAAATATCGTTACTTTAACATAGTTAGGTTAGTCCGAAGGATTGTAGCGTATACAATCTTTAACTCTCTAAAAAACCTCGTTATAAAGCAGGGCCCTAAAAATCTCATAAGACAAAAAAATTAAAACGTACAAAAATTGTAGGATTGTATTTAGTAGTAAAAAGTTTTTTGTAAAATAAAAATTAGACTGCTATTTACGTATTTATTTAAACAAGTAAATAAGGAGCCTAATGATGGGAAACTATCACGTTTGGTTTTGAAGCAAAGGTTACATTACGCGTGTAGTGTTTTCGATTGTAACTTGATAAGCGTAAGGTTGGCTGTTCAAGTCAGCCTAGACTCATAAATTTAAAATTAGTTGTAAATGAGTGGCTTTAACCCTCTTTTAATCACGTCTACAATACCTCTTATGGGTACTGTTATTTTGTTACTTATACCAGCTTCAGCAAAAAACTTGTGCAGAGATGTGGCGTTTAGTGTTGTAGGTCTTTCTTTTTTAGCTTCTCTTTTTTTATGATTAGAATTTGATTCTCTAGATCCTTCATTTCAATTTTTGTTTACGGTTAATTGGTTACCTTCATTTAATTTATATTATACAATCGGAGTTGACGGGATTTCTTTGTTTTTTATTGTTCTAACAACTTTTCTTATTTTATTGTGTGTTTTAGTAAGTTGGGGTTCAGTAACGCATTCAGTTAAAGAATATCTTATTTGTTTTTTGGTATTAGAGTTTTTACTTATACAAGTCTTTTGCGTTTTGGATTTATTGTTGTTTTACATATTTTTTGAAAGTGTGCTGATGCCTATGTTTATTATAGTAGGTGTGTGGGGATCTCGGGATAGGAAAATTAGGGCAGCTTACCAGTTTTTTTTATATACTCTTACAGGTTCTCTTTTGATGCTTTTAGCTATTCTAGTAATATACTTCCAAGTTGGTACAACTGATCTCCAAGTTCTTTGGCATACAGAATTTTCTGAAAATAAGCAATTAATTCTGTGGTTAGCTTTTTTTGCTAGTCTCGCGGTTAAAATCCCTATGGTTCCTTTTCATATCTGATTACCTGAAGCACACGCGGAAGCACCAACAGCGGGTTCTGTAATATTAGCGGGTATACTGTTAAAAATGGGTGGTTACGGTTTTTTGAGATTTTCTTTACCTATGTTTCCAGTAGCTACAATTTATTTTTCTCCTCTTGTATTCATGTTGAGTTTAATTGCTGCTGTTTATGCGTCGCTAACAACGTTATGTCAAGTAGATTTGAAAAAAATTATTGCTTATTCTTCTGTTTCTCATATGGGTTTTGTTACAATAGGTATTTTTACTTTAAATACACAAGGTATTGAAGGTAGCATTATTCTTATGCTAAGCCATGGTTTAGTTTCATCTGCTTTATTTCTTTGCATAGGAATTTTATACGACAGGCATCATACTAGAATTATTAAGTACTATAGTGGATTAGTTCAGGTTATGCCTCTATTCACTGTTTTTTTAATGTTTTTCAGTTTTGCAAACATAGGATTTCCGGGTACAAGTAGTTTTATTGGGGAGTTTCTTGTGTTGATAGGCTCTTTTCAAATAAGTACTGTTTTAACATTTTTTTCAGCTACAAGTATGGTATTAGGAGCTGCTTATTCCATTTGGTTATTAAATCGGGTTGTATTTGGGGTTTTAAAAACGCAGTATTTTACAGTGTTCCAAGATGTTTCTCGAAGAGAATTCTGAATTCTTTTTTTACTGGTTGTCCCTATCATATGGATGGGTGTTTACCCAAATGCTTTTTTAAATGAAATACACATATCTGTTGTTAACTTATTAGAACAACTATTATACATTAAAATTATTTAATATGCAACAAGTTAGTGTAAATTTTTTTAACATGTGACATACAACGCGCCTTTCAGCATTTGCGTTAATACCAGGGTTTTTGTTAGATATAGAAATTATATTTTTAGTTGTGGGTTTTAGTTTTGTTCATGCAAAGTCTGGTGTGGAATCTATAATTTGCGACTATGTACATAATCAGTATACCCAATTACTGTTTTTGGTTTTTTTAAGATTGTGTTTTCTGGAAATTATTTTTTGTATTGTAGAATTCTTGTTATAACTTATAATGACTATCTTTTTTTACGATGTTTATACAATTTTGCCAGAAATTTTTATACTAGGATCTTGTTGTTGTTTACTTGTTTATGGTGTATTGCTTAGTACCTCACTTAAAGTGGGTTTTCCAGTAGTTAGTAACGTTGTAGGTTGGTTAAGTTTCCAGGTTAGTTTTTTTGGTTTTTTAATTGCGTTTTTAAATCCTCCATATAACTTTTTAGCTTGGAATAATTTACTAGTAAACGATTCGCTTGCATATGGATCTAAGTTAATACTTTTAGGTGCGTATCTTTTTTGATTTTTTTTATCTGCTTCTTACGTAGTAAATGAAAAAATAAATTCATTTGAGTACTGGATATTAACTCTTTTAGCTGTAACAGGTATGTTGTTTGTTGTGCAAGCAGTAGATTTGTTATCAGTATATCTTTCCGTGGAATTCCAAAGTCTGGTATTTTATGTTTTAGCAAGTTTTAAACGAACCTCAGAATTTTCTACAGAATCTGGTTTAAAATATTTTATTCTAGGTGCTTTTTCGTCTGCGCTTTTACTATTTGGCTCGTCTATTTTATATAGTTTAACAGGACTAACAAACTTTTATGATTTTTCTTTATTCTTTACAGGATCGCTTTTGGATAAACCAGATGCTGAATTTGGTATAAATATAGGTATTCTTTTCGTGAGTATTGCTTTTTTATTTAAGTTAAGTGCAGCACCTTTTCATATGTGGTCTCCTGATGTGTACGAGGGAGCACCTACGTCAATTACGGCTTTTTTTTCTATTTTACCTAAGTTGGCTATAGTTACTTTACTTTTACGTTTTTGTTTTGTAGGTTTTCATGACTTTATTTTTTCGTGGCAAAAAATAATTATTTTTTGTGCTTACTTATCAGTATTAATTGGAACTTTAGCTGCTTTTTTTCAAACAAGGTGAAAACGCTTTGTTGCTTATAGCTCAATAAATCATGTGGGTTTTCTTTTAATAGGGTTTAGTACTGGTGAATTAGAAAGTGTTTTTAGTCTTTTGTTTTACATATCTGCGTATATAATTACAATGCTAGGAATTTTTTTGTCTTTAGCAGCATTTCGTTATTATCAGTATCCTAAGCATTACCAAATTCGTTATATTAAAGATTTTAAAGGATTATCTTACTTTAATCCTGTATTGGCTTTAACGTTGTCTATTTTTTTATTTTCTATGGCAGGTATCCCCGCTTTAATAGGTTTTTTTGCGAAATTGTTTGTTCTACTTGTCTCGTTACAAAACAACGCTTACGCTTTATCCGTGTTTGCTGTTATAATGAGTTGCATAGCTTGTTTTTATTATATAAGATTAATAAAAATTATGTATTTTGAAAATTTACTCGTGTGGACAGTTTCTTACTCCATTAATAAAAGTACATCTTTGTGCCTAGGTTTATTTACGTTCTTAGTAATGTTTCTCTTTGTTGACCTAGAGCTTTTATCTTTCTTTTTGACGCGTATGTCTTTTCCTGTTTTGGGATAACATATTTAAATTATAGTAACATGTTAATTTTAAGCTCCATTATAAAATCATTTACGTTAATTGTTCCATTACTTATAGCTGTAGCGTATATGACTCTTGCTGAAAGGAAGGTAATGGCTTCCATGCAACGCCGAAAAGGTCCTAATGTTGTAGGGTTGTTTGGTCTTTTGCAACCTTTAGCGGATGCTCTCAAGTTACTTGTAAAAGAAACAATCCTACCTTCTAGCGCGAATTTAACTATTTTTATCTTAGCTCCTATATTAACTTTTATATTAGCGTTAATTTCATGATGTGTATTACCTATAAATGAAGGTTGTGTTTATTCTGATATAAATGCTGGAGTATTATACATACTAGCCATATCGTCATTAGGTGTATACGGTATTATAACAGCAGGTTGATCAAGTAATTCAAAGTATGCTTTTTTAGGAGCTTTACGCTCTGCTGCGCAAATGGTATCTTACGAAGTTTCGATTGGTTTAATACTAATAAATGTGTTACTTTGCGCTGGTTCATTAAATTTTACTACAATTATTTTAGCACAGCAGTCCATATGGTATGGGATTCCTTTATTTCCCATATTAGTTATGTTCTACATTTCTATCCTAGCTGAAACTAATAGGGCACCTTTTGATTTACCTGAAGCAGAAGCTGAGTTAGTAGCGGGTTATAATGTTGAGTATTCAGCAATGGGTTTTGCCTTATTTTTTTTAGGTGAGTATGCTAATATGATTTTAATGTGTAGTCTAACCACTGCATTTTTTTTAGGTGGTTGGTTACCACCATTTAATATTGCAATATTTTATTGGATGCCTGGTGCTTTTTGGTTTAGTGCAAAAACAACATGCCTTCTATTTGGTTTTATTTGGGTTCGCGCTGCTTTTCCAAGATATAGATATGATCAGTTGATGCGGTTAGGTTGAAAAATATTCTTGCCCTTAGCACTAGGTTGGGTTTTTTTTGTAGCCGGGTTGTTATTGACTTTAGATTGGTTACCTTAATTTTAAAATAATGAATATCTTATTTGCAGAGTATTCTACCATATTAGTATTTTTTATAATATCTGCTGTATTATCAGTCGTAATTTTCGCTTTGTCATTTGTTTTAACACCTCAAAAACCTGATCAAGAAAAAGTAAGTGCTTACGAATGTGGTTTTAATCCATTTGATGACGCTAGAGCAACTTTTGATGTGCGGTTTTACTTAGTCGCTATACTATTTCTTATTTTTGATTTGGAAATTAGCTTTCTATTTCCTTGGTCAGTAACGCTTAGCCAAATATCTATATTTGGGTTTTGGTCTATGATTGTATTTTTAATTGTTTTAACAATAGGTTTTGTTTACGAGTGATGTAAAGGGGCTTTAGAGTGAGAGTAGTTAAAATATAGTATTAACTTAAAAAATAATGTTGTTAAGTACTCGATCCCATACCGAACTCGGATGTGACATTGTTTTACCAAGACTATTATTTTTATTTTGAGAATTTTGGTTGGTTAATACTTCTATTTAAAAACTAACGTGAAAAAAACAGGTATTCTTTTTGTTTTATTTACCTCCAACAATGTTATTTGTACTTTTACAAATTTGACCGGTGACGTACTACTTTGAACCTCAGCGGGATGTCAAAAATCTAAAGGTTTAAAGAAGTCTGTTTCAACTATTGTTTATAATTCCATTATAAAAATTTTAGCCAAATCTTTAAGTTTAGAATTTTCTTATATACATTTAAAACTTAAGGGTTTGAGCAAAAATAAAAAATCAATCACAAAAGCTTTATCGTCTACCAAGGTAAATTTGTTATCTATACAAGATCTTACTGCTTTGCCACACAACGGGTGTAGAATTGCACGTCAAAGACGCTTATAAAAAATAAAGGCAAAATAGTTTAGTTGGTAGAACATTAGAATCATAATCTAAGAGTCGTAGGTTCGAATCCTGCTTTTGCTAATGTATTATGGCTAGGTAGCAGAATGGTTATGCGTTAGATTGCAAATCTTTTATATGTTGGTTCAATTCCAATCCTAGCTTGTGATAGCGTACTTAGAGGGCAATAAATAATAAAATTTTTTAATAGAAATGAACGTTACTTTACAAAGTGCAAAAATGATAGGAGCTGGTTTAGCTACTATAGGCCTTACAGGAGTAGGAGCTGGAGTTGGTATTGTATTTGGGTCGTTGGTTATGGCTTTTGCTAGAAATCCTTCGCTAAAACAAGAATTATTTGGTTATACCATTTTAGGTTTTGCGTTAACAGAAGCAGTTGCTTTATTTGCTTTAATGATGGCTTTTTTAATTCTATTTTCTTAGTATTTCTTTTTTGTTAGGGTATAGTGTAAAGGTTAACATATTTGTCTTGGGCATAAAAGATTACAGGTTCGAATCCTGTTACCCTAAATAATAATTGCAGGGATGATGGCTGAGTGGTTTAAAGCGCCAATTTTGAAAATTGTTATAAGTACTGCTTATCATAGGTTCGAATCCTATTCCTCCCGGTAATTAAATTTATTGTCTAGATAGCTCAGTGGTAGAGCATTGGGTTGAAAACCCTTGTGTCACGAGTTCGACTCTCGTTCTAGACACACTTTTTACAGTATGTTTAAAATACCCGTTAAATTTTTTAATAGACCTATTTCCCCCCATCTAACAATTTATTTACCACAAATAGCTTCTTTATTTTCTATTTGGCATCGGTTGTCAGCAATTGTTATATTATGCTATTTATTAGTATTTATTTATACCCTTAAATTATATTTATGAGTATCTCTAATAGAGGTAAACAATTTATTGGAGCTAGTTTATAAAACAGGAGATTTGCAGCTTACTAGATTTCTATTGGCATTGGTGTTATCTTACCACGTGCTGAATGGGTTACGTCATATAAAATCAAGTTTAGGTTACACTCTTGAAAATAACAAATTAAACAAGTCGGTCGTTTTATTTATTATATGTTTATCTTCATTTCAATTTATAAACAATCTCTAAAGCATGTTCTTACAAAAAACCAATCAAATAAAAATCACTAATGATACATATGTACAACTTTTTAAATTTTTAAGAGTGTACAGGTGAAATCCTAATACGAATCAAGAACCTTGACTGGCTATTTATCCTGTAAGCATAGAAAACTGTGGGCCTATGGTTCTCGACGCATTATTACAAATTAAAGAAACTCAAGATTCTACTTTAACGTTTAGACGTTCATGTCGGGAAGGTATTTGTGGGTCTTGTTCTATGAACATTGACGGCAAAAACACACTAGCATGCTTAAGTATACTTAAAAAAGATGTTCAATTTACAGTTGTGTATCCACTACCCCACATGTATGTTATTAAAGATTTGGTTCCTGATCTTTCAAATTTTTATGCGCAGCACAAGTCAGTCAAACCTTGGTTACGATCTAGTAATAATGTTAGTATAGAACATTTACAATCTAAAATAGATAGGATAGAATTAGATGGTGTGTACGAATGTATTTTATGTGCTTGTTGTTCTTCTAGTTGTCCTAGTTACTGGTGAAATCATGATAAATACTTAGGGCCTGCTGTGTTGTTACAAGCATATAGATGGATAATTGACACACGAGATAACTCTACAACCAGTAGACTTGTATCTTTAAATACTAAAATGAAGTTGCTTAGATGCCATACTATAATGAATTGTACTAGAAGTTGTCCTAAAGGATTAAATCCAGGAAAAGTTATTAGTTTGTTAAAACACAAAGTGTCAGTTTTACTAAATTAAATATTTTACTACATTGCGAAAATAACTCAATTGGTAGAGTGTAACCTTGCCAAGGTTAAAGTTGAGAGTTCAAATCTCTTTTTTCGCTAATTAAAAATAAAGAAAATGCATGTCGAACTAATTTTATTTTATATTTTTTCAAGCCTGGCTTTTATATCAGCTTTAATGGTTATTAATTTAACGAACGCCGTACATTCAGTACTTTTTTTAATACTGGTTTTTTGTAATGTCGCCGGGTTGTTGCTATTGTCAGGAGCTGAGTTTTTAGCTTTTATGCTACTTATTGTCTATGTTGGAGCTATTGCTGTACTTTTTTTATTTGTGGTGATGATGCTAAATGTTAAACCTTCTTCATTTAAAATTAAAAATTGATCGAAAGTACCTTTAAGTCTTATTATTTTTTCAAGCCTGGTTTTTCAATTAGTTAGTGGTCTAAACGTCAACTTTGAATTTGTGAATTCAGATTTTTTATCAAGTTTGCACTGAAATAACTGGGTATTAGAAAATAATGGTTTGAATAATGTCGAGGTTATAGGTCGTGTATTATATACAGAGTTCAGTTTTATATTTATAAGTTCCGGGTTTATTTTACTTATTGCTATGGTAGGTGCTATTGTTTTAACCATGCATCAAAAATCAAATGTTAAAAAACAACAAATTGCTATACAATTGTCTCGTAATTTTACGGGAGCAGTTAAGTTTATTAGTTTACGCAAATAAAAGTTCGTAGGTATGATGGAATTGGTAGACATGCTAGGTTTAGATTCTAGTAACAGAGTGTTGTGGGGGTTCAAGTCCCTCTACCTATAAAACAGAGGGCGGGAAATGAGATTTGAACTCACGACCTCTAGAATCACAATCTATTGCTCATACCAACCGAGCTCTTCCCGCCTTATTGTATTTCACATTCTGAAGGATTTGAACCTTCATATCTAATTTAGAAGATTAGTGTTTTATCCTGTTAAACTAAAAATGTTTAAAAAATTATTTAATTGAAAGTAAGAATTTTTCTACTTTCCCAAGCAATGGTAGTATACCTAGAAAGTAAACAAAGTAAAAGATACTAGCTACTTGGCCTATTACAATGTAGGGATCCTCTACAGGCATACCTCCTATCCAACCTAAAATTAAACAGCAAGAAATTATAGTTCAATAAAACACTCTGTAAATAGGCCTAAAACGAGAACTTCTTATTTCTGTACTATGAATCCAAGGTAAAAGAGCCAAAACTACAATAGCCAATATCATAGCAATAACACCACCTAATTTATGAGGTATGCTTCTTAAAATAGCATAGAAAGGTAAAAAGTATCATTCAGGCACAATATGAGCAGGTGTAACCATAGGGTTGGCTTCAATATAATTATCTGAATGCCCTAAAACATTAGGATTAAAATATGCAAACATTGAGAAAAAAATAATAAATAGTGCTAAACCCAAAAAATCTTTGACGATAAAATAAGGGTGGAAAGAAATTTTATCAACTGCAGAATCAATACCTAAAGGGTTTCCTGAACCATCTTGATGTAAAATTGCTATATGTACTAAACTTGCAGCTGCGATAATAAATGGTAATAAATAATGTAAACTAAAAAATCTGTTCAAAGTTGCGTTATCTACAGAGAATCCTCCCCATAATCAAGTTACAATAGAATCACCTACTAAAGGTACTGCTGATACAAGATTAGTAATAACGGTTGCTCCTCACAAACTCATCTGTCCTCAGGGTAAAACATAACCAATAAAAGCTGTTAATATCATAAGTAGAAGTATCAAAACCCCTAATGCCCATACCCAGTGACGGGGTCTAGCGTAAGATCCAAAATAAAGCCCTCTAAATACATGCATATAAACAACAATAAAAAACATAGAGGCACCGTTTGCATGCAAATAGCGAAGTAACCAACCAAAATTGACATCTCTCATAATATGTTCAACACTAGCAAAAGCCAAGTCTACATGGGTAGTATAATGCATAGCTAAGAAAATCCCTGTTAAAATTTGAATAATCAAACATATGGCTGCTAAAAATCCGAAACTCCAAGCATAATGAATATTAATCGGCGTAGGGTAATCTACTAAATGGTCGTTTACTACTGATAGTAAGGGTTGTTTTAAAATTTGCATTTGAATATTAAGTTCTAATTTGTATTTTATAAAATGTTACATACTATACTCACTACCGGATTTGAACCGGTAACCAAAAAGGAATGGATTTTAAATCCATCGTGTCTACCAATTTCACCAAGTGAGCAGAAATTTAAACCCTGGTGTAAAAGGATTCGAACCTCTACATGATGGCATCAAAAGCCACTGCCTTACCGATTTGGCTATACACCATTTACCGAGTACGTACTCTATTTTTAATGACGGTAGAAGTGAAAGAAATAGGGTTTTCTGATACAACTAAGTAGTTTTTTAAAATAAAGCTAGATGGCGGTTTTATTAAATTTTTATTTTTATTAGACAATAGAATAGTGTTAGTAAAATAATCTATAAGTAAAAAATAGTTGTCTTTTCTTATTGTAGCAACTATTTTATTACTTAATTGATGAGATTTTAACGTTGTACTATGCAGTACTTTCTGTATTGACAAAAATTCTAAAGCCAACGTTTTATGGTAAGTACTACGGCTTTTTTTAAGCGTTGTATCGTAATCTTGAGTTAGACTTATTTCTGAAATACCTAAAGATAACTTGGTACTTCGACAGTCTAAAACGTCGTATTTTTGTAAAAGTATTTGTCTTAGATTTAACCTTAGTTGCATTAGAGTATGTAATTTTATTTATCTTATTGGAAATAACAGGATTCGAACCTATGCTACATGTATGCAAAACAGGCGTTCTACCAACTAAACTATACTCCCCTTTTGTGGTATTACAATCTAACTTACTTTACGACAAAATTAGCGGATAACCGGATTTGAACCGGTAACTTCCAATGTGGAAAATTGATGGTGTACCCAATTCACCTATACCCGCTTTTACACGAATTAGAATTCTATTTAACAGAATTAATTTTTTGTATGCACTCCCTTACTATTATTTTGTCAGAACATACAAAATGAGGGTTACCTATAACTGAAGAATAAAAACCTTTTAACTTTACAATTTTTCTTAATTTTAAAATAATTAGTTTAGACAAAAGGTTAGCAGTTTGGTTTTCTAAACGTATTGTAAATTGTAGCTTTTGCGGAAATAGTTCTGATAAAGACTGGGCTGAATTTGATACAACCGCGTCTGTGATTAAACCTGCAAACCGTAAGCAATTATACCCCAGTTGTTTAAAGTTTTGAAGCAGCACCCAAAACCTTTTTTGCATGTTTAATAAATTTTGTAAATTTAAAAGAGAGCTTTTTAAAGACCTTTCTAAATTATTTTTAGCAGTAAAAATTTTACTTTCTAAATTATCATTTATACCTGCTGATAAATTTTTTGTACCCAACCAAAAAAATGTAATGAAACATACTAAAATCAGTGTTTCTTCGTTTAGTAATATAATATTGTGTGTTATTAAAACTGTTGTGGATAATACAAATAAAACAAGATAATTTAACATTTTTTTTATTTTTTTATGAGCCGCCTCACCAATAAATAGATACAAATAAAAATAGCCATACAACATCAACAAAATGCCAGTACCAAGCCGCTGCTTCGAAACCAAAATGATGTTGCTGGGTTAATTGATATGTTAATAAACGTATTAAACAAACACCTAGAAAGATAGTCCCAACAAATACGTGAAATCCATGAAATCCAGTGGCTAAGTAGAATGTCGAACCATAAATACCGTCAGACAAACGAAAATCAGCCATATTGTATTCAAATGCTTGGAATGCTGTAAATACACTTGCAAGTACAATAGTTAACAACAACGAGATAAGCGCTTGCGTACGTAAGTTAGCAACCATTGCATGGTGTGCTCAGGTTACCGTACAACCTGATAATAGTAAAATGATAGTATTTAAAAAAGGAATTTCTCAAGGGCTTAAGACGTTTATCCCTTTCGGAGGTCAAATAGACCCAATCTCAACAGTGGGGGCAAGACTACTATGAAAAAAAGCCCAAAAAAAAGCAAAGAAGAAAAGAATTTCAGAAACTATAAAAAGAATAACTCCGTAACGTAACCCTTTTTGTACAATACCAGTATGATGACCTTCATAAGTAGACTCTCTGACAACATCACGTCACCAAACAAACATAACACATAATAAAATTATAAAACTTGTTAGGAGAAGAGAACTCCCACCTATATATGCATGCATATACATTACTAAACCTACAGCACACCCAAATGCAGTTAAAGAAGCAACGAATGGTCATGGACTTGGGTCTACCAAATGAAAAGGATGTCTTTGAACATATTTAGAAACTTTTATTAAAGAAGTCATTTTTAAATTTAATGTTTTATGTAATTTTTTAATTTTTGCAACACGGAAATAAACAATTTAGGTTTGAATTTAAAAAAAACTAAAAACAAACTTAAAAGAAGAAACAACTGCAGCATACTAAAACGCATACTAGTCGTCTAATTTATTATAAATTCAAGTAATGTAATTAGGAAGTGACACAGCTTCTACAAGTATAGGCATAAAACCATGGTTAATTCCACATATTTCACTGCACTGCCCATAATATAAGCCTTCTCTTTTAACAAACATAGAAGTTTGATTTAGACGTCCTGGAATAGCATCGCATTTAATACCTAAAGAAGGTACAGCTCAACTATGTAAAACATCTGCTGCCGAAACAATAACCCTTATATGAGTATTTACAGGTACCACTAAACGATTATCAACTTCAAGCAACCTTAATTGACCCAATTCAAGATCTTCCTCAGGCACCATGTAACTATCGAATGTAATTGCTTCATCGGAATTGTTTGTATAATCAGAATACTCGTAACTCCAATATCACTGATGACCTAAAGTTTTTATTGTAATTGCTGGAGAAATTATTTCGTCCATGGCGTATAATAAAGAAAAAGAAGGTACCGCTATAATTAACAGTATTATTGCAGGTGTTACTGTCCAAACTACTTCTATAAACGTACCGTGACTTAACGAAGAAGCGTGGATGTTTTGGGCTTTATCAAAATGCCATAAAGTTCTTGCTAACATCCAACTAACAAATATGGAAACAACAACAATAAAAAACATCAGATCATGGTGTAAATTAATAATACCTTCCATAATAGGTGTCGCGGGGTCTTGGAAACTTACCTGTCAATTTTCAGCTACATCACAGTAAACAATTGGCTGGTAATTTAACAGTATAAAACTGTTAGAGAAAATATTGGACGTGTAGTGTTGCATTATTTTAGTCTTTTATTTATTGTCTCGCAAATTAAAGGCATCTCTTCAAAAGTATGATAAGCTGGTGGAGAGGTTGTAGCCCATTCCATTGTGGGAGATCCCTTACCGGTATCTAAATTAAAATCCCAAGGCGCGTTAACACAAGGATTTTTAGAAGTTAAAGATACAAAAACTGTATAAAAGAAAAATAAAGTACTTAAAAGTGCCATATAAGAACCAAAAGAAGCAATAGCATTCCAGCCTGCGTAAGCGTCTGGATAATCAGGTATTCTTCTGGGCATTCCTGCTAAGCCTAGGAAATGCATAGGCATAAAAGTTAAATTAACTCCTATAAACGTCGATCAAAAATGGATTTGTCCTAAAGTTTCAGGATATTGTAAACCTGTTATTTTACCAAATCAATAATAAAAACCTGCAAAAATAGCAAAGACTGCGCCCATGGATAACACGTAATGAAAATGAGCGACGACATAATAAGTATCATGCAGACTAATATCTAAACCTGAATTAGCTAGCACCACACCTGTTAAACCGCCTATAGTAAATAAAAAAATGAACCCTACAGCAAAAAGCATCGGGGTTTTCAGATGTATAGAGCCTTCTCACATCGTCGCAATCCAGCTAAAAATTTTTATCCCTGTGGGTACTGCTATAATCATTGTAGCAGCTGTAAAGTAAGCTCTTGTGTCTACGTCTAAACCTACTGTATACATATGATGAGCTCATACAATAAATCCTAATACACCAATTGAAATCATGGCATAAACCATTCCTAAATAACCAAATACAGGTTTTCTAGAAAAGGTGGATACGATGTGACTAACCATACCAAAACCGGGTAAAATAAGAATATACACTTCAGGATGACCAAAAAATCAAAATAAATGCTGGTATAAAATAGGATCACCCCCGCCAGCTGGGTCAAAAAATGATGTATTAAAATTACGGTCAGTTAAAAGCATGGTTATAGCACCTGCTAAAACAGGTACTGCTAATAGTAACAAAAATGCTGTAACAAAAATAGATCATACAAATAAAGGCATCCTATACATACTTTGTCCTGGATTACGCATATTTAAAATTGTAGAAATAAAATTCACAGCGCCCAAAATTGAAGCTGCACCAGACAAATGGAGGCTAAAAATTGCTAAATCAACAGCACCGCCTGAGTGACTTTGTATAGAACTCAGCGGAGGATACACTGTCCAACCTGTTCCAGCTCCTACTTCAACTAAAGATGACGCTAATAAAAGACAAAGCGAAGGGGGTAACAACCAAAAACTTATATTATTTAAACGGGGAAAAGCCATATCAGGACTTCCTATCATAATAGGCACCAACCAATTACCGAATCCTCCTATCATAATAGGCATTACCATAAAAAAAATCATTAGGAATGCGTGAGCAGTAACTAAGACATTATAAATTTGATGGTTACCCATTAATAAGTGGTTTCCTGGTTGTGCTAATTCCATTCTAATCAATAAAGACATACAACCTCCAATAACCCCTGAAAAAGCACCGAATATTAAATAAAGAGTTCCTATATCTTTATGGTTCGTTGAAAATACCCAACGAAAAAATCATTGCGTGTTCAAAAATTTCATTTTTATTTAATAGAATTATGTGCAATAATCTTTACTTATCTTGAAAATAACGGGGAAGACGGGACTCGAACCCGCAACTTTTAGTGCGACAGACTAACACTCAACCTTTAAGTTTCTTCCCCACGTTAATTAATTAAATAATCCTCTTTAATAATTTTACGCTAAAAGGCAACTTAGAATTTATAAAAGACAAGATCATAGAAATTTGGGGTAAAGAAATACTTGAAAATTCAAAAATAATTTGCCCTTGTTTTACATATAAAATTTTATGAAGAATAGCTCCCTTACCTTTACCCATACGCGACTCAGGACTTAAACTGGTTGTTGTTGAGTTTACTTGCAAGCGATTCCAGTACTTTGTTGTTTTGGAACCCTTGGAAATTTTTTTAAGGAACCCGCTTATAGATCTTTGTAACAGATCAATATTTGTTTCTGTAAGAACACTAGATTTACAAGCTTTGAAACCATACACACCAAATTTTAAAATATGCGAGTTGTAGTTGGAACAAGTTTTATACTTATTGTGTAATTTTTTATTTAGGTTCATAGATATTTTATTTAAATAGTGTATAATAGCCATATGTGTAAACTATAAACTCCTGACTTTGTAAAAATAGGGATTTGTGAGTATTCCACATAATTACTTAGTTCCGATAAAGCTATGGATCCTATATTACTTTGAATAGATTGACTCATTTGGTTCCTCGAATTTGGAAATCGCCCAGAAGCTTTTAATTTAAAACCTTTCAACCTTAATAAAAGAGGACCGCACGAAGTTTTTACTATTTTTTTAGTATTAAGCTGTGTGTTGGCAATTTGAATAACATCTTTGAGTACCTGCTTAAAAGAATCATTTTTTTTAAGTTTAAAATCAAAATAAAACTTTAAAAATTCAGAAGTGCAAGGCCAATTTAAACTTTGGAGCAAGTACACTTTTGCAGGTAAATTATACGTAAGCATAATAAAATTAACTAGTTTTTTAACCAAGATATTAAGTTCTTTATTTGATTTATGTAAACTTACACATGTTATAACCAAGGAGACTTTTGAAACAGATATTACCCAACTAAAATTACCTACTTCGAGGCTATGAATTTTTAAAAATTTTATAACAAAAAATTCCAAGAAAGTATTTTTTGATTCCTGAAAAAAATTTATGGTATTACCATACGTTGCTATATTTGAGTCCCAAAGTTGGAGTAAACCAAGCCTGTAACTAATTGGATTTATTTTACGTGGCATTTTTTTATTGGTGTTGGTTGGAAGTTTTAAAATCTTTTTTGAATAAATTCGTATTTGTTCAATAGCTTTATTACTAATTATATATGCCAAACCGATCTATCTAGTAGTCTTCTAGAATATTCTTGAAAAAATTAAAAGGCGTTTTCGTACTATTGATTCTTTCAGTACATAAACTTTGTTAACTTAGCTACTTGGCTTGCTGGTGGTACCAACAACCAATATACCAGTGGTTAAAATATTTTGGTCCTCTCGTACTAAAAATATGCTTTTATTTTTTCTGACCTGTAGCAGATAGGGAGTGAACTGTCTCACGACGTTCTGAACCCAACTCACGTACCTTCTTCACTAGCGAACAACTAGACCCTTGGAATCTGCTTCAATTCCAGGATAAGATGAGGTTATGGTCAAGTCTTTCTTCGCAGAAAAGCCTGCCACTACAGAACCGTACATGATAGTCACCCATCATACGGCTCCTCGAATTAATTTGTTAAGATATTATCTATTTTAAGTAAAATTTTATAGTTTATTTTATTGTATCCCAATTCAGGTATTTTAAAAATAGTTTTTATTATGGCAATGTTAAAAATACTTACATATTTATTATTTGATAATAATTAATACAAATCTATAATCATACGAGCTGTTTATTTACTCAAATTACCTTGTATAATTCTACAAATAACTAAAAGTTTTATACTCTTTTTTTACTTAGTTTAAAAATTTTAGGTTGGACTAATTTAAAAATCACAACGCTCATTTAAACCATTTTAATTCGTCCACACGTCAGCCTATCTAAAGGCTTTCCCTCTAGCATTTGCTTCTTGTGGAATCCTGCCATAATCGCACATTAACGCATTAACCTACGCCCGTATATTTAAATGGTTTGCGATTATGGTTACTTCGTTCCTGTATTACATACACGTATTTAGTAAGTTCCTCTATTCCCCCTAAAACCGATGCTCCAATTTAGCTGTCGTGCCAAACTTCATCTTATGTTTAGGATCCACGCTATTTCGTGTTAGAGGGGTTTGTTAAACTTATAATTAACCCCCTCTATCCTCGATTTTGGGAATTTTATTACGGCTATATTTCCTATAAAAGGAAATATATTTTACTTCTCTTGGCAGATTTACTAAAATACATATTCTCTTCATAACTTAGACCTATAAGTAGCCCAATTATGAATTTATGCCCTGCTTCTGTATACATAGCGATTAATCTATATATCATAGGGTTCGCTGATTATAAGGCCAGCTCATTGATCAACATCTGGAGTAGACGTACGAGCCCACTAAAACACATTGTTTACGTGCTAAGCTTCTCGCCTGTAATACAAGTTTAATATTATTTAAGAAAAAATTTTTAAATTAATATTAGTTATTTACAAAAAGTATTATTCCTTTTTTAGTAACAACGAATCGCACTCGACATCGAGGTATCAAACCATGGCATCAATAAGAACTCTCAACCATGATGAATCTGTTATCCCTAGAGTTCCTTTTATTTGTTGAGCGGTACAATTTCCACGCATTGGTACCGGATCACTATGACTGACTTACGTCCCAGTACGATTTATCAATCTAACTGTCAAACAAATTTATTGCCATTATACGCTTAATTGTTTTTACAAACAACTGAAATTTATCTTTGTACACCTCCGTTACATTTTAGGAGGTACTCGTCCCAAGTAAACTCCCAATTTTATACTATTTTTATTGTTAAAATAAATAAAGAAAAAATATAGCATGAAAAATGGTATTTCATTTGTGTATTTTAAATACTCCCATTTATCCTACATAACATGTTTATTTTTTCAATATAAAACTAGAGTAAAGGATCTAGGGTCTTTCCGTCTTACTACAGGTTACCTACATTTTCATAGGTTATGTAATTTCGCTGAGATTAAATTGGAGACAGTAAAGCAATCGTGACATCATTCATGCAGGACGGAACTTACCCGTCAAGGAATTTCGCTACCTAAGGATTCTTATAGTTAGAACCGCCGTTTACTTGGGATTACAACGCAAGCACTTAACCTGCGTTTATCACCTTCAAGCACTGGGCAGATGTCAAACTCTATACGTCTTATTTGCTAATTTGCAGAGTCTTGTGGTTTTGGTAACCAGTCGTTGCTTCCTATTTTGTGACGCCAGTTTACTACCTGGCACTCTTTATCGCGAACTTACAGAGCTAATTTGCCGAGTTCCTTCAATTTAATTTACTCATCCGCCTTTGTATATTCAACATGTTCACCTGTGTCGGTTTAGGTACGGTCAACTACACCATAAATTTTTCCTGGGGTTTAAAAGTTTGTAGTATTTTAACCATTAAAGACAACTTTTAAATTTTTAAACCCGTTCATGCTAAAGCACTTATGGTTGGTAAATTCCTATCAATTGTAGTTTTTACTGAAATTTTAAGGACCGACTAACTCAACGTATTTAAAATTACGTTGAAAACCTTGAACAATAGGCGACTATGTTTTAAAACATAGTTTTCGCTACTCATGCCAGCATTAGCACTTCTGGTTATATTTTAGAAACTTCCGTTTTTCTAAATAATTAGCAGAATGTTTCACTACCATCAAATACATTGTACTGATCCGTTACTTCGATATATAACTTGGAGCCTCGTGTATTTTAAACTTACATTAAAAAATAATGAGCTAAAACGCTTTCTCCAATGGAAGGCTGCTTCTAAGCCTACCCAAATTTATTTGAAATAATGCAAGTCTTCTCCACTAAGTTATAATTTAGAGATCTTAATATACGGTCTGGGTTGTTGCCCTTTTGTCCTTGAACCTTATCGCCCAAAGACTGTCTGTTACTAAAGTGAAATTATAGTTCAAAGTTAAATTAAACGCAATAAATTTTATACATCCCATTGTTTAATTTGTTACTGTACCTACAACGTACTTTCAGTAACGTAGTACTTAAATACTTTTCGTGAAAAACCGGCTATCGCCAAGTTTGATTGGCCTTTCACCCCTAACCACAAGTCATCCCAGTATTTTGCTACATACATGGGTTCGGTCTTCCAAAACATGTTAATGAGTTATCAACCTGCTCATAGTTAGATCACTTGGCTTCAGGTTTAATACACACAACTTTTAATTGCCTGCAATTATTATTTTTAAGCTTGCTGTATAGTATTAACTTACTGGCTCATTATGCAAAAGGCACCTTGTTATTCTAAAAATAAAGAACTTCAAGTATGATTTAAACATTTAAATTCAAAACACTAACTTATTAAATCAGCTTCCTTACGGTATTTTTTGTCTTTCCCTCACGGTACTCGTTCACTATAGGTTAAAGAAAAATCCAGGCTTAGAAGGTGGTCCTCCTTTGTTCATACAATTTACTCGTATTACTTATAACATTACTTACCAATTACATTTTACGGGACTTACACCCTCTCAGGTTAAATTTAAAAATAGTAAATAATAAGCCTTTTCCACGTTCATTCGCCACTACTAACGGAATCTCGGTTGATTTGATACCAATGCTACTAAGATGATTCAATTCGCATATTTTTATGATCTACAATAAGATAGTTTTCTAAAGGAGATTTATAGATCACAAGCCAATGCCTACTTATAACGTTTCGTCGCGCGACGTCCTTTTTTCTTTACCAAGACGTCCTTTAAATGTTCTTATAAAAGATTTTACTATTTTCCAACCAACTG